AATGAATTGCCTGACGAAAAGGGTTACCTTGATAGGGTAAATTATGTAATAATATTACATTCATTATATTTAATAGAATTAAACTATTTCTAAAAGTATCAAAAACTTTTGTGCATCATACACTAAAATATATCAATTATATAAAAAGATAAGCTAATTAAGCTACTGGGTTCATACCCCATTTATAAAGGCTCTAATCCTTTTCTTTTTAATTTTTAATAGTTCAGCTAAAATCATATTTTTCTTTATCTTAATTACAGGAACCATAATTACAGTGTCATCTAATTCTTGGTTAGGAGCTTGAATAGGTCTAGAAATTAATTTATTATCTTTTATCCCCCTAATAAATAATAATAATTTAATATCTACAGAAGCCTCTCTTAAGTATTTCCTAACTCAAGCCCTAGCTTCAGCTGTATTATTATTTGCTATTATAATAAGATACCTAAGCAACTTCCCCATCATACAAGAAATTTCTACGTATAACAATATAATCATTACATCGTCCCTTTTATTAAAAAGAGGGGCCGCTCCTTTCCATTTTTGATTTCCAAATGTTATAGAAGGATTATCATGAATAAATGCCCTAATTTTAATAACATGACAAAAAATTGCCCCCCTAATATTAATTTCTTATATTGCACAAAACTATTTTATTATTTTAGTAATTATTACATCAACCATCACGGGTTCGCTGGGGGGTTTAAATCAAACCTCTCTACGAAAATTGATAGCTTTCTCATCTATCAACCACCTAGGCTGAATGTTGGCAGCTATACAAGCAAGAGAGTCAATGTGATTAATTTATTTCTCATTTTATTCCTTCTTATCGTTTAGTTTAACCTTTATATTCAACAATTTTAAAATATTTCACATTAATCAATTATTCAATTCATTTTTTGAGTCAAAAATTCTAAAATTTATATTGTTTCTCAATTTACTATCTTTAGGTGGATTGCCGCCATTTATTGGATTTCTACCTAAATGATTAGTTATTCAAATACTAGTTCTAAAAAGACAATACATTCTAATAACTATCATAACAGTTATAACCTTAATTACTCTATTTTTTTATTTACGACTATGTTTCGCAGCTTTTATGTTGAACTACCACGAAAATAACTGAACCATTAATATGTTCATTAACAACACCTCATTCAAAACTATGCTGATTTTATCTTTTATCTCTACATTTAGATTAATCTTGGTTTCACTAGTTTATTTATTTTTATAGATTTAAAACAAGGCTTTAAGTTAAACAAACTAATAGCCTTCAAAGCTATAAATATAAGTATAGTCTTTTAAGCCTTAGTAAATTATTACTCCTTTAGAATTGCAGTCTAATATCATTATTGACTATAAAGCCCTGATTAAAAAGAATAAATTCTTATAGATAGATTTACAGTCTATCGCCTAAACTTCAGCCATTTAATCGCGACAATGGCTGTTTTCAACAAATCATAAAGATATTGGAACATTATATTTTATTTTCGGGGCTTGAGCAGGTATGGTAGGAACATCTCTTAGAATTTTAGTTCGTGCAGAATTAGGTCACCCAGGAGCTCTAATTGGAGACGACCAAATCTATAATGTAATTGTAACAGCTCACGCATTTGTAATAATTTTTTTCATGGTAATACCTATTATAATTGGGGGATTCGGAAACTGGTTAGTGCCCCTAATACTAGGGGCTCCTGATATAGCATTCCCCCGAATGAATAATATAAGATTTTGACTACTACCCCCCTCACTTACATTGCTTTTAGTCAGCAGTATAGTAGAAAATGGGGCTGGAACAGGCTGAACTGTTTACCCCCCCCTCTCATCAGTTATTGCTCACGGAGGGGCTTCAGTTGATTTAGCTATTTTCTCTTTACACTTAGCTGGTATTTCATCTATCTTAGGGGCCGTAAATTTTATTACCACAGTAATTAATATACGATCAACAGGAATTACATTCGACCGAATACCACTATTCGTTTGAGCCGTAGTATTAACAGCTCTACTGTTATTGTTATCACTACCAGTATTGGCTGGAGCTATCACTATACTTTTAACAGATCGAAATTTAAACACCTCTTTCTTTGACCCAGCTGGTGGGGGAGACCCTATCCTATACCAACATTTATTTTGATTCTTTGGTCATCCTGAAGTTTACATTTTAATTTTACCTGGGTTTGGTATAATTTCTCACATTATTAGACAAGAATCAGGTAAAAAGGAAACATTCGGCTCTTTAGGAATAATTTATGCAATAATAGCAATCGGGTTACTTGGATTCATTGTATGGGCCCACCACATGTTTACAGTAGGAATAGATGTAGATACTCGAGCCTACTTCACTTCAGCAACAATAATTATTGCCGTACCCACAGGAATTAAAATTTTCAGTTGATTAGCCACCCTCCATGGAACACAGTTAAATTATTCACCAGCTATATTGTGAGCTTTAGGATTCGTATTTTTATTCACAGTAGGAGGATTAACTGGAGTAGTTCTAGCCAACTCTTCCGTTGACATTATCCTTCACGATACTTACTATGTAGTTGCCCACTTCCACTACGTACTATCAATAGGAGCAGTATTTGCTATTATAGCAGGATTTGTACATTGATACCCACTATTTACGGGGTTAGTCTTAAATCCCAAATGACTAAAAAGTCAATTCATTATCATATTTATTGGAGTAAATTTAACCTTCTTCCCACAACATTTCCTAGGGTTGGCAGGAATACCGCGACGATATTCTGATTATCCCGATGCCTACACAACATGAAATGTAATCTCCACAATCGGTTCATCAATTTCTCTGTTAGGTATTCTTTTCTTCTTATTTATCATTTGAGAAAGAATAGTAACCCAACGTCAAGTAATTTATCCAATACAACTTAGTTCTTCAATTGAATGACTTCAAAATACTCCACCAGCCGAGCACAGTTACTCAGAGCTACCTCTTCTAACCAACTTCTAATATGGCAGATTAGTGCAATGGATTTAAGCTCCATATATAAAGTATTTTACTTTTATTAGAAACAAATGACAACATGAGCTGCCCTTGGCCTTCAAGATAGTGCCTCTCCTCTTATAGAACAACTTACATTTTTTCACGATCACGCCCTTATAATCTTAGTAATAATTACAACTCTTGTAGGTTATTTAATGTTTATATTATTCTTTAACACTTACACAAACCGAAATCTTCTGCACGGTCAAACTATTGAAATAATTTGAACAATTTTACCAGCAATTGTTTTATTATTTATTGCTTTTCCCTCTCTACGCCTATTATACTTATTAGACGAAATTAACGAACCATCAGTAACTTTAAAAGCTATTGGACATCAGTGGTACTGAAGCTATGAATACTCAGATTTCATAAATGTAGAATTTGACTCATATATAATCCCAACCAACGAATTAGCCACAGACGGTTTTCGCCTACTAGACGTAGATAATCGAGTAATTTTACCTATAAATTCACAAATCCGAATTCTAGTAACAGCCGCAGACGTAATTCATTCTTGAACAATCCCCTCACTAGGTGTAAAGGTTGATGGAACTCCCGGTCGTCTAAATCAAACAAACTTCTTAATAAACCGCCCGGGCCTATTTTACGGCCAATGTTCTGAAATTTGCGGAGCTAACCACAGCTTTATGCCCATTGTAATTGAAAGAATCCCCACTAATCATTTCATTAAATGAATTACTAACAGAGCTAATTCATAATTCATCATTAGATGACTGAAAGCAAGTACTGGTCTCTTAAACCACCCTATAGTAAATTAGCGTTTACTTCTAATGAAAAAATTAGTTAAAACATAACATTAGTATGTCAAACTAAAATTATTAAACTATTTAATATTTTTTAATTCCACAAATAGCACCTATCAGTTGATTAAGTTTATTTATTATCTTTTCAATTACCTTCATTTTATTTAGTATAATAAATTATTATTCCACCTTACCACAAACACCTAAATCTCAAGTTTCAAAAAGATATTTATCAACACCACTTAACTGAAAATGATAACAAACCTATTTTCCGTATTTGACCCTTCATCAAGCATTTTTAATCTATCATTAAACTGAATAAGAACACTTCTAGGACTTCTATTAATTCCATCAGCCTATTGACTAATACCATCACGATGACATATTTTATGAAATTCTATTTTACTAACCTTACACAAAGAATTTAAAACCCTATTAGGACCATCAGGACACTCAGGATCAACGTTCATTTTTGTTTCCCTATTTTCTATAATTTTATTTAATAATTTCATAGGCCTATTTCCTTATATTTTTACAAGTACAAGCCACTTAACACTAACCCTTGCCCTAGCTCTTCCCCTATGGTTATGTTTTATATTATATGGGTGAATTAACCACACCCAACACATATTTGCACACTTAGTGCCCCAAGGAACACCCGCAGTACTTATACCTTTTATAGTATGTATCGAAACTATCAGAAACATTATTCGACCGGGGACCTTAGCTGTTCGACTAGCCGCTAACATAATCGCAGGACATTTATTATTGACCCTTCTAGGAAATACTGGACCTTCTTTATCTTACGCAATTGTATCCCTTTTATTAATCGGACAAATCGCTTTATTAGTTCTCGAATCCGCTGTTGCTATTATTCAATCATATGTATTTGCTGTTTTAAGTACTTTATACTCTAGTGAAGTAAATTAATGTCAACACACGCAAATCACCCATTCCATTTAGTAGATTACAGCCCATGACCCCTAACAGGAGCTATTGGAGCTATAACATCTGTATCAGGTTTAGTTAAATGGTTTCACCAATATGATATTTCATTATTTCTATTGGGAAACATAATTACCATCTTAACAGTTTATCAATGATGACGAGATGTTTCACGAGAAGGAACATTTCAAGGACTACACACACTACCAGTAACACTAGGTCTCCGATGGGGAATAATTTTATTTATCTTATCAGAAATTCTATTCTTTGTTTCATTCTTTTGAGCATTTTTTCACAGTAGACTATCGCCTGCTATTGAATTAGGTGCTTCATGACCCCCAGCAGGAATTCAACCATTTAATCCATTCCAAATCCCATTATTAAACACAGCCATTTTATTATCCTCTGGAGTCACAGTAACCTGAGCTCATCACAGATTAATAGAAGGCAACCACTCTCAAGCCACACAAGGGTTGTTTTTTACAGTTCTATTGGGCGTATACTTCACCATCCTACAAGCATACGAATACATCGAAGCCCCATTCACCATTGCAGACTCAGTCTATGGATCCACATTTTTCATAGCAACAGGCTTTCATGGAATTCATGTATTGATTGGAACAACCTTTCTCTTAATTTGTTTAATCCGACATTTAAATAACCATTTTTCTAAAACACACCACTTCGGGTTTGAAGCAGCAGCATGATACTGACATTTTGTTGACATTGTATGATTGTTCCTTTATATCTCAATTTATTGATGAGGAGGTTAACTAATTATCTATAGAGTATATAAGTATATTTGACTTCCAATCATAAGGCCTACTATAATTAGTAGTATAGATAATCTTTTCAATTATCACTATAGGCTCAATTCTAATAATAATCACCAGAATTGTAATAGCTTTAGCTTCAATACTATCAAAAAAAGCTCTAACAGATCGGGAAAAATGTTCTCCATTTGAATGTGGGTTTGACCCAAAATCATCTTCACGCCTACCCTTCTCACTTCGATTTTTTTTAATCACTATTATCTTTTTAATTTTCGATGTAGAAATCGCCTTAATTCTACCTATAGTTCTAATTATTTCTATCTCAAACATTTTCATATGAACTATTACATCAATTGTTTTTATTCTTATTTTAATCATTGGACTATATCACGAATGAAATCAAGGAATACTAAACTGATCAAACTAGCCCCAGGGTTGTAGTTAATTATAACATTTGATTTGCATTCAAAAAGTATTGATATTATCAATCTACCTTAAATAGAATATGAAGCGATATATTGCAGTTAGTTTCGACCTAACCTTAGGTATACCATACCCCTATTCTAAAAATTAGATGGGAACTATTTACTTATTAAATTGTTCTTAATTGAAGCCAAAAAGAGGCTTACCACTGTTAATGGTAGAATTGAGACTATTCTCCAATTAAGGAAGTATGACGCTCAAGAAAAAGCCGCTAACTTTTATCTTTTAATGGTTAAACTCCATTTGTACTTCTATTTATATAGTTTAACAAAAACATTACATTTTCATTGTAAAAACAAAATTTTACTATTTTTATAAGTTACTAAAATTAATTCACTATATCCAAAAATTATATAATTACCCTAACATCTTCAGTGTTATACTCTATTTTAAGCTATTTGAATAAAATATAAAAAAAAAAGAAAATAAGAAAATAACCCATAAAACAAACAATAAAAGATAAATTTTCAAACTATTATTATGTATAATAAATATATATTGAGAATACTTAATTAACTCACCATATAAATTTTGACCCCCTAAAAATTCTGATCAACCCTGATCAAAAGACTTAACTACACTACCCCCTAAAATTAAAGGATAGCTAATAACCCCATAAGTAGAAATATAAGGCATAAATCACATAGAACCAAAAAAATATCTACTTAAATAATTATTAAAAGACTTATTAAAATAAATTAGAGAAACATTAGAAATTAAGTATCCTACCAATCCACCCACAATACAAACGAACAAAGTTAACAACTTTAAATTACTTGGTAAACAAATTATATGGGGAGTAGAAAAAATCAGCCAACTTAGCATACTTCCACCAATAATTCTCATTAATAATAAACCTCTCATTCCCCGAAGCATAATTCACCCCTCATCTCTTAATATATTTAAAGAACCACAATTTAATTCACCAGTTATCGAATAATAAACCAGACGAAAAGAATAACAAACCGTTAAACCCGTAGAAAAAAAATATAAAAAGAAAGAAAATATATTAACATAACTTAAAGAAACTATTTCAAGAATCATATCCTTAGAATAAAACCCAGCTAAAAAAGGTATGCCACACAATGCCAAATTAGCGACATTAAAACAACTAGAAGTCAACGGCATATAAACCCCTAAACCACCCATTAAACGAATATCTTGAGAATTATTTATATTATGAATAATAGACCCAGCACATATAAACAATAGTGCCTTAAATAGAGCATGTGTTAACAAGTGAAAAAACGCCAATTTATAAAATCCCATAGATAAAATTCTTATTATTAAACCCAATTGTCTTAAAGTAGATAAAGCAATAATTTTTTTTAAATCAAACTCAAAATTAGCGCCTAATCCAGCTATAAACATTGTAAGCCCAGATAAAAGCAATAGTAAATCCCCCAACCATCTACCTCTTAACAAGATATTAAACCGAATCAATAAATAAACACCAGCAGTTACCAGAGTAGAAGAGTGTACTAAAGCAGAAACTGGTGTAGGAGCAGCTATAGCTGCAGGTAGTCAAGACGAAAATGGAATTTGAGCACTTTTAGTTATAGCCGCCAACATAATCAATATTCCAATAACCTCTATCTCCACTCTATTACGCATAACTTCTAAATAAAAAATATAGTTTCAACTCCCATAATTCAATATTCAAGCAATAGCTAATAAAAGAGCAACATCCCCAATCCGGTTAGATAGTGCTGTTAATATCCCCGCATTATAAGACTTAATATTTTGAAAATAAATAACTAAACAATAAGACACTAACCCCAATCCATCTCAACCCAATAAAATTCTAATCAAATTTGGTCTAATAATTAATAACATTATAGACAAAACAAATATAAGAACTAACATAATAAATCGATTAATGTTTACATCTCCCCCTATATACTCTTTTCTATAATAAATAACCAAGGAAGCAATCAATAGAACAAAAGATATAAACAATAAACTTATCCAATCAAATAAAAAAGTCATTACAACTCTAACTGAATTTAAACTTACAACCTCTCACTCCAAAAAAACTGTATAATCATTTAATAAAAACAACAAGCTAAAAAAAAAAAAATTAGATCTAATAATAATTAAAAACAAAAAGCTAATTCTACAAATTGATAAATATTTCATGATCTAAAATGACTAACTCATATCATTGACACCACAAATCAATATTTTAAATAAACTATTTAAATTAAAGCCAAAATAAACAAACATCTCTCTTCAAAATTAACAAGTTTAAAGGAAATCAATGAAGAAATAATAAAAAGTACTCCCGAATCTTACCCCCTCTAAATGAATAAACCCCAGAAAACACCCGACCATGTTGACTATAAGCATACAAATATAGTGTATAAGCTGCTCTAAAAAAAGATAATAAAGATAAAGCAACTATACTAACCCAAGATCAACTAACAATTCTATTCAATAATGAAATTTCCCCCAATAAATTTAATGAAGGAGGGGCAGCTATATTACAAGCTCTTAACAAAAATCACCACAAAGTTATAGAAGGTATAAAATTTAATAATCCCTTATTAATCAATAAACTCCGACTCCCTAATCGTTCATATGTAATATTAGCTAAACAAAATAATCCTGAAGAACACAAACCATGAGCAATTATTAAAGCATAAGAACCGCAAACCCCTCAATAATTTAAAGTCATAAGTCCACCTAAAACAATTCCTATATGAGCCACAGAAGAATAAGCAATTAAAGCCTTTAAATCAGTTTGTCGTAAACATACCAATCTAATCAAAACTCCTCCCACTAAACTAATACTAATCCAAATATAATTATATTTTACTCCTCTTGCCTGCAAAAAAGAAAACACACGTAACAACCCATATCCACCTAACTTCAACATAATACCAGCTAAAATTATTGATCCTGAAACAGGGGCTTCCACATGAGCCTTAGGTAACCACAAATGAACTAAAAACATAGGTATCTTAACTAAAAAAGCTAGAATCAAAGATAAATATAACAAATCATAATTAAATATATAACTACTTAACAAGTAAAAATTTGTTGTATTTAAATTATCGTATAAATAAAAAACCCCAACTAACATTGGCAAAGACACCAATAAAGTATAAAATAATAAATAAACACCAGCCTGTAAACGCTCTGGTTGGTACCCCCAACCTAAAATTAAAAACAAAGTAGGAATTAAACTACTTTCAAAAAACAAATAAAACATAAATAAATTTATTCTTCTAAATGTTAGCACTAAAAAAACCAACAGAATCAATACATTAAACAAAAACAATCTTTTATAATTATTATATTTATTAACAGATTCACTTGCCGTCAACATTAACGTACAAATTCAAAAACTCAACAAAATCAACCCATAAGAAATAACATCAAAACCCAAAAAATAAGAAATATTAACAAAATAATTCGCACAATAATTAAAAATAATAAATACAAAGGTAACAACAAATAATAAATTCTGCACCATTCAAAATAAACCATTAATAAAACAAACAGGGCCAATAAATAATATTATAAAAACTAATTTTAACATTGCAAAATATTAAATGATTGAAAATAATCATTCCCATGAGTACGAATTATAGAAACCAAAATAGAAAGGCCTAAAGCACCCTCACACACTCTAAAGGTCAAAAACATTATACTAAAAAATCTTCTATAATCTATTAAATTCAAAAAAATAAACAAAAGATAAAATAATCTCAATACAATATATTCTAAACTTAAAAGCATAGACAATAAATGTTTACGATTAGAAACAAAAACAAAAACCCCCATTATAAATAAAAAACAAGGTAATCCTCAATACAAACTTATTAACATTAGTTTTAGTAGTTTAACAAAAACATTGGTCTTGTAAACCAAAAATAAGATTAAATCTTTTAAAACTTCAAGAGAAAAGAAACAACTTTATCATTAATCCCCAAAATTAATATTTTAATTAAACTACCTCTTGATATTATACAATTATCACTATATACATCTACATTAATCTCAAGATTCATTTTTATTCAAATAAACCACCCCCTAGCTATAGGACTAATATTGTTAATTCAAACCCTACAAATTTGTTTACTAACCGGATTAATAACAAAAAGATTTTGATTCTCTTATATTCTTTTTTTAATTTTCCTAGGAGGAATACTAGTCTTATTTATTTATGTAACCTCTTTAGCTTCAAATGAAATATTTTCCTTATCTATAAAATTAACAGCTATATGTATCATAATCACAATAATCTTAACATTAATTTTCATATTTATAGATAAATCATTAACAACCCCATTTATACAAAACCTAGAAATACAACCTACCTATCAAATAAATATCCTACTACCAGAAAATGCTTTAGATTTACATAAACTATATAATTTCCCCACAAATCTCATCACAATCCTACTAATAAACTATCTTTTAATTACTTTAATCGCCGTAGTAAAAATCACTAAATTATTCTACGGCCCCCTCCGACCAATAAACTAATGAACAAACCATTACGAACCCAACACCCACTATTTAAAATTGCAAACAATGCTTTAGTAGACCTACCAGCTCCTGTAAATATTTCAGCTTGATGAAACTTCGGTTCCCTACTAGGATTATGTTTAATTATTCAAATTCTAACAGGATTATTCTTAGCTATACACTATACTGCAGACATTAACTTAGCGTTCAACAGAGTAAACCATATCTGTCGTGATGTAAATTACGGTTGATTGTTACGAACCCTTCATGCTAATGGTGCATCATTCTTCTTCATTTGTATTTACCTACACATTGGACGAGGTATATACTATGGTTCTTATTTATTTACCCCTACATGATTAGTAGGAGTATTAATCTTATTTTTAGTGATAGCGACAGCATTTATAGGATACGTTCTACCTTGAGGACAAATATCTTTTTGAGGAGCCACAGTTATTACAAACTTGCTCTCAGCCATCCCATATTTAGGAATTGATCTAGTACAATGGGTGTGAGGAGGGTTTGCCGTTGATAACGCAACATTAACACGATTCTTTACCTTCCACTTTATCTTACCTTTCATTGTATTAGCAATAACATTAATTCACTTACTATTCTTACACCAAACAGGATCTAATAATCCAATTGGATTAAATTCTAACATTGATAAAATTCCATTCCACCCCTATTTTTCATTTAAAGACATTGTGGGATTTATTGTAATAATTATGGCCCTTCTTTTACTCACACTAATTAACCCCTATCTACTTGGAGACCCAGACAATTTCATCCCAGCAAACCCATTAGTAACCCCAATCCACATCCAACCTGAATGATATTTCCTTTTCGCCTATGCAATTCTACGTTCTATTCCAAACAAGTTAGGGGGGGTAATTGCACTAGTTTTATCCATTGCTATTTTAGCTATTTTACCATTTTATCACCTAAGAAAATTCCGGGGTATTCAATTTTATCCTATTAATAAAATCTTATTTTGAACCATAGCAACAACAGTAATCCTTTTAACATGGATTGGGGCCCGCCCAGTAGAAGAACCCTATGTTCTAGTAGGACAAATCTTAACAGTTGTATATTTCCTTTACTATCTCATTAACCCACTAATTAACAAATGGTGAGATAATCTAATCAATTAGTTAATGAGCTTGAACAAGCATATGTTTTGAAAACATAAGATAGAAACCAAACTTTCTATTAACTTTACTAATTTCTATTAACCACATATAACAAATCAACAATAATTTAAAACCAATAATAAACAATAAAAAATTCAATGAAAAAGGCAAAAAACTCCTTCAAGCAAGATACATTAATTTATCATATCGAAATCGGGGTAAGGTACCCCGAGCTCAGATAAACAAAAAAGAAATAAAAGTCAATTTAACATAAAACACAACGTTAAATAAATCACAGCCTAAAAAAACAACACAAAACAACATTCTTATAAACAAAATACTAGCATACTCAGCTATAAAAATCAAAGCAAATCCCCCTCTTCTATATTCAACATTAAATCCAGAAACCAGTTCAGACTCCCCTTCAGCAAAATCAAAAGGAGTTCGATTAGTTTCTGCTAAACAAATACAGAACCAAACTAAACTAATAGGAAACAAAATAATCAAAAATCAAACACTCTTCTGATAATAAAAAAAATCTAAAATATTATAGCCCCCAATTAAAAAAACAAAAGATAACAACACTAAAGCCATTCTAACTTCATAAGAAATTGTTTGAGCAACAGCTCGCAAACCCCCCAATAAAGCATAATTGGAATTAGAAGATCATCCAGCAACTATAACCGTATAAACCCCCAAACTAGTACAACACAAAAAAAACAACAACCCCAAATTAAAGGAAAACAACTTAACAAATAAGGGAATACACAGCCAAGCCACCAAAGAAAGAAATAAAGAAAAAATAGGAGAAAAATAATAAGACATATAATTAGACAAAAGGGGATAGGTTTGTTCCCTAGTAAATAATTTAATTGCATCACAAAATGGTTGAGGAATCCCTATCAATCCAACCCTATTAGGCCCCTTACGAATTTGAATATAACCTAATACCTTACGTTCCAAAAGAGTTAAAAATGCTACTCTTACTAAAACACAAACTACTAAAATTAAACTACCAACGATAGACAAAATAAAATCTATAAAAAACAAGTACTATTTGTAATATCAATTACATAAATAAATTCTAAATTTATTGCACTAATCTGCCAAAATAGTTGTTCAAATTAATCATATTCTAAATTAAAAATATAATTATTCTAATACCTGGTCCTTTCGTACTAAGATATTATATTATATTAAAGATAGAAACCAACCTGGCTTACGCCGGTCTGAACTCAGATCATGTAAGAATTTAAAAGTCGAACAGACTTAACATTTAAGCGGCTACACCTAAAATTATATCTTAATCCAACATCGAGGTCGCAAACTTTTTTATCGATATGAACTCTCCAAAAAAATTACGCTGTTATCCCTAAAGTAACTTAATCTTATAATCACTAATAATGGATCAATAAATCATAAATTAATGATTTTAAATTATTAAAAGTTCATTAAATTTTAACATCACCCCAACAAAATATTTTTTACTATAAAAATAAAATCAATCCAAAAAACTTAAATAATAAAAAATATAAAGATTTATAGGGTCTTCTCGTCTTTTAACAATATTTTAGCTTTTTGACTAAAATATAAAATTCTACTATAAATTTATATGAAACAGCTTATACCTCGTCCAACCGTTCATACCAGCCTTCAATTAAAAGACTAATGATTATGCTACCTTTGCACAGTTAGAATACTGCGGCCATTTAAAAATTTCAGTGGGCAGGTCAGACTTTAAAAATAACTCAAAAAGACATGTTTTTGTTAAACAGGCGGGTAAAAATTTTGCCGAGTTCTTTATACAAACTTATCACATAAAATTATTTAAACATAAAAATATACTAATTCTATCATTATTCCTTTTTATAAATTATTAATAAAAAAATTTTTATAAATAAATTAAAACATAATAAATAATATAAACTATAAAATAATTTATAACAAACTTTACAATGATTGCTAATTCTAAGCATACATTTTATACTATAAATATTAGTTTTTAATAATTTATCTCAAAGCTTATCCCTTGAAATATTCAAATTAATAAATTTTTCAGTTAAAAAAACAGCCAAAAAATCAAAAATTTGTAAATTAAATTTATTTCTAAAAAAACTAGATACCTTTATAAACGAATAACATTTCATTTCTAATAATTTATTCAAAATAATTTTGACACATTAACTTTCATAAATTATTAACTCTTATAAAATCGAGATTAATAAATAATTATTAACTATTTGATAAACCCTGATACACAAGGTACAATAAATTAAATTTTCTTTTAAAACAAAAATTTTTCAAAATATTTCAATAATCTTTCACAATACTAATCAACTATTATTATTATTATTTTTTCATTAAAAATTACTAAAACATTAAATCATACAATTATTTTTAATAAATCAATTTCTAAAAAAAAATTTTTAATAAATAAATATTGTTCAGTTTATATTGATTTGCACAAAAATCTTTTCAATGTAAATGAAATACTTTACTAAATAAGCTTCAAACTGTCATTCTAGATACACCTTCCGGTACATCTACTATGTTACGACTTATCTTACCTTAGTAGTAAGAGCGACGGGCGATGTGTGCATATTCTAGAGCTAAAATCAAATCTACTATCTTTAAAATTTTACTATCAAATCCACCTTCACTAAAAATATTTCAAAATTAGATCCGTTTAAATACATTTATTGTAACCCATCTCTACTTAAACATAAGCTACACCTTGATCTGATATACATTTCTATTAAAATTATTGAAAATTATTATTCTAATAAAATATTCTGATAACGACGGTATATAGACTGAAAAACAAATTTAAGCAAGGTTCATCGTGGATTATCAATTACAGGACAGGTTCCTCTGAATAGACTAAAATACCGCCAAATTTTTTAAGTTTCAAGAACATAACTACTACTACCTTAGCGTTAACAATTACATTTTAAATAATAGGGTATCTAATCCTAGTTTATATCTAAAATTTACAAGCTTCAAAATTTTAAACCTTAAAAATCATTAAATTTAAAATTTCACCTAATAAATCTAACTTTATTTTAAATCAAACATTTTAACTCACACTGAACAAATTTTATTTGTATCATTTGTATAACCGCGGCTGCTGGCACAAATTTAGCCAATACTTAATGAAATTACTATTTCCAAGTTTCCTTGATTAATAAAACTATTTACTGAGATTATAGTTAAAATTTACTTATTATTAAAATAAATAAAAACACACGCAAAAACTTACATATAAAATAAATCAATAATAAAACTCAAAGCCAAAATAAAACTTTAATATTAATTAAATACTGCCCACACAATACTATCAATAACCGACATATATCAATCTAAATAATTAATGTTAAGCACAACCCCAATAAAATAAAACTATACAAAGATAAAATCAGTTAGTATTCCGAGCCGCATCAGTAATTACCCCCTAAGTAATTAACCGTTTTTCATTGAAAAAAATTAGATGAAAACAGCCTATTACAAATAAAACAAATTTTCTAAATTTAACTATTGAAAATCAACCACATATAATTCATTTCATTGTTAAATAAAGTCCTTATTAGATAATAAAAAAAAATAAATTAATAATTGAAATAATAATTAAATAAAATAACATAAAATTATCATATCTGTAAAAAACAATTTAATAAGTAAATAGTTCCCATCTAATTTTTTTTTTTTTTTTTTTTAATTATAAAATTTATAAAATACTAGAATTTAAAATAAATTTTCATTTGTAAATTTAATTTTATATAATTCTAAAAATTATAAAATATTAGTTAAAGATAAATTAACGATATACCAGTTAAGATTAATAAATATCTATATACATATAAATATTTAATTAATTAATATATGCCTATTAATTATGTCAAAAAAACCCTAAGATTCAGAGATCTATAACAATTAGATCAATTGATTAGTAGATAAAATCATCTGTAGTTAGACATTTGTATAAATAAATAATAAAAATAACTCTTTGTTATTCATCTATCTATCTATCTATGAGTTGTACTTTTAACTCTCGGAAATGTCTATATTGGAATTTAACGTTATTTACTAATAAAAACTACAACTTAATTTAATATACTAACTTAACTTATTTAAAATAAAACTAATTTTAACTTAATTATCTTATATAACTTAATTTAAATTAACTATAAAAAAAAAAAAAAAAAAAAAAATTAGATGAAAACAGCCTATTACAAATGAAATAAGTCGTTTTCATTG